CGATTCAGCATTGGATAAAAGAGGGAAAATGCCCTTTTTTAGACTAAGCGGTTCAAATCATTTTATCGAGATGAGTGTTCTATATCGATAAAATATTCATTTTCAAACCATCTCTATATTAAATAGTGGTAGAAAGAGTACCATGCTGCGTCTAGACTTCAAACGGTTTGCTTTAACCATCTTAATAGCCCCACATTATTGGTTGCTAGAGAATCAAAATGGATTTGCCAATTAATCACGAAATGCTGGGGTTCTTCCATATAATTTCTTAAGAAGTAATTCGCGAGATTATGCACCTTTCTTTCCTAGTTATAACGGAAAAGGGTACAGCTGATTGGATTCAGCCTATTCTTGAAATAAACAACTCACACACACTCCCTTTCCAAAAAAGATCAATACACCAATCACTACACTTAGATTTATTGGATTTGTTGCTAAAATATCGGTATTAAATCCGAAACTCCCGGCAGATGGCCAGTGGCCCAAAGAAAGGAAAGAATCGGTTACATTTTTCATAGAATCTCCTCTTATAGATAGACTAAAAAATCGACCAGAGTTCTTTTTCTATCACTTTGCCCCTCTTTTTTATTTATTCTTTTTTTGAAATCGAGTCAAAAAATATTCGAGTTATAAAGTATGAACTACCCCCTTGAATTGTTGAAACACCTCATAAAAAGAATTTCCCTTGGACTACGAACGGGAAGGATGAAAGCGAGTCGGTATGCTAATTCCTCATCTGCAAATCAGCCCTTCCCGTAGGTTATTTTCTCAACCAATAAAGAATTGTAGGAGTAAAATCTTGATCGAATTTGAAAAAGCAAACGACAAGTCCAAGGCCATAAAATAGGAAAAATATGTATTTTTCCTATTTCTAAGATTAAACAATTAAACAAAAGGATTCGCAAATAAAAGTGCTAATGCTACAACCAATCCATAAATCGTTAAAGCTTCCATAAAAGCTAGACTAAGCAATAGAGTACCTCGTATTTTTCCCTCTGCCTCGGGCTGTCTCGCGATACCCTCTACGGCTTGACCCGCAGCAGTCCCTTGACCAACTCCAGGTCCAATAGAAGCAAGCCCTACGGCCAATCCAGCAGCAATAACGGAAGCAGCAGAAATCAGTGGATTCATGATAAGTTCCTCGTACCAACAAAAAGAAATGGTTAATGATACATTCAACCAATGAATTATGACTTAATTATTCCATTGATAGGATTCATCCAGTCAAAGTAACTAAGAACTTCGAATTTAAGTAATAATATTATTGAATCATCAGAACTACTTCGATATCTCTTTTTTCGTTTCTATCCACCGAGTTTTTGTGAATCCATAGAACTTTTGTTCTGCCATTTCTTGGTGCCGAGCTGTTATTTCAATTCTTCCATCTTTTCTTGATTTCATCTCTTTATTCAGCCAATTCACAGCCACAACGATACGAAAGGACTTCTATTGGAACCCAGTAGTAGGGCAAATGAAATAGATCTTTAGTTCATATATAAGTAGTCAATATCGAATATCACATATACATGTCTTTCTTCCATAACGTAAACCATTAGATTCAATCGGATTGGGGAATCAATCCATTTTTTTAGGAATCCCGTTTTTTGTAAATTCTTTTCTGCCTTCCGTTTTCTTTATCATTATTCCAACCCAATACAATCGAAATGGGCAAATCAAATTGATTAGGGCGAATTATTGCATAGAACTATCATTATTTGATTGCTCTAAGTTCATGCAATTTCTTATTTATTAATATTGATATTGACTATTTTCTTTTGGTCAATTATTGAATAAAATCAACTGTAAAGGAGAATTGTTTCTCCTATTTTTTATTTAATCACACGTCGTAAACATCGATTTGATTCAAATTATGATTTGCCTAAGAAGATTGGCTGACCAATATAATAGAAAGTGAATATTCGTCGAGGAAAGGTAGGATATTAAGTGGACGAAAGGAGAATTTTAGGAAAAAGATCTTTTAGATCTCTTTCCTTTTTTTTACAACTCTCTAATATCGTAATTTTCGATTTTTTTGTTCCTATTGCTTTCTATCGTATATAGAGTCTTGTATATTTCTATTCCTTAAGTAAATCATCTTGAGCCGCACATACATTGCTTTGCACTAAGCTAAAAAAAGACTATTTCAATGATGGCCCTCCATGGATTCACCTATATAAGCCGCGGCTAAAGTTGCAAAAATAAGAGCTTGAATACCACTTGTAAATAATCCAAGGAACATGACAGGGATAGGAACCACTGAAGGTACTAAAGAAACAAGAACAACAACTACTAATTCATCTGCTAAGATATTCCCGAAAAGTCGAAAACTAAGTGATAAGGGCTTTGTAAAATCTTCTAAGATGTTAATGGGTAAAAGGATTGGGGTTGGTTGAATATATTTCCCAAAATAACTTAATCCCTTTTTGGTAAGACCTGCATAGAAATATGCCACTGACGTGAGTAAAGCCAAAGCAACAGTAGTATTTATATCATTCGTGGG